CGGGTCGAACAAAAACAAAATATTTTTTCTTGGTAGGTGTGATCCATTGGGCATAGATCCAATTTTTCAATTTTTTTGATTCTTTAAATTTTTTTTTTACCCTTCCAGGCGGTATCAAGATGCTACTGTGTGGAAATAGCTTATCTATCTCTACAGGAAAATGGATCTCTCCAGAAAAAATTTTAAGTTCAATCTTTTTTTTTTTTTTCTCCATGCGGACCAATCCGCCTACTCGATTTCTTGTATTTAAAGCGATTCGTGTATCTACTCCAATAATACTATTGTTTCGTACCATTATGGAAGACGATTCGGGTAAAGTATGCACCTCTTCGGGAATGAAAAAAAATTGATCTACTTTCGTTTGGTATTTTGGCTTAAGTTCGTTGACTTCTCCATACTCAATTAAATCCTCTTTTTTGAGGATTGAATCCAATCCTATAGCCCCATATTTAGTAATTCCCGAACTCTTTCTTCTGTATTGAGGATCATCAAAATAAGCAAGAATACTATTTCGCCGAAAAATACCATTTATCGGTATTTCAATCGAAATACTAGAACGAGGCCGTTGTTCTTTCTCTCGTTCTTGAAGCCATTGGAATGGAATGATGAATCTATTTCTTCGCCTTTTGGCTAATAAAAAGAAATCATAATTTTTGTGGAGAATAGAATGAAATAGGAGATTACAATGACCCCTATAGACAATTCGATTAAATTCTGAATAATCAGAACTAATGCTTTCTTTTTTATCATAAAGACCCGAAGTAAGGAATTTGTCTTTCCCTTGATCATTATTTACTGTATTTATTAAAAAGTTAGAAATGGGTTTTCCTTTGGCATAAAGAAAATAAACGTTCATTTGATCTTGATCTTTATGGATTGAAAAAGGGACTGCACTGGATCTGTATGAGCCCCCTGATAATATCCATAAATGACTTGTTTTTGGTAAGAGATGTACATTACTATATGTAAAATCGGATGCATGGTATACATCAGTACTCCAGTGCAGTTCTCCCTCTGAGTTAGAATAAATATGTTTTCGAACCCTCTCTTTAAAATTCAAAGTGTATGTTCCCGCGCGAATCTCAGCAATCACTTGTTCTGATTCTACATATTGATCGTTTTGAACTAAAATCAAACTTTTTGGTGGAATAGTCACGTTATGTATAATAACCTCACTCTCAATAGTTACATACAAGTCTATATAAGATAGAAAAGCGGGGTGCCCATGACGTGTACGTATGGGATGAACCAAATCCTCATTGAATTTTATTTTTCCATTAGAAGGGGCGCGCACATGTTTTGCAGTACCCCCTGTGAATACTCCACCGGTATGAAAAGTTCTTAATGTTAGTTGAGTGCCGGGTTCCCCAATAGATTGACCCGCAATAATACCTACAGCTTCTCCCAATTCGACGAGGTCACCATGAGTAGGGCTCCGGCCATAACATAATCGGCAGATCCAAGATGTACTCTTACAAGTAAGGGGAGTTCGGATCCCGATGGCTTGTGTTTGAAAAGTTATGACTCGATTGACAAGTCCAATACCAATATCTTGATTTCGAATGGCAAGACATCGTGAACCTATATATATATCGTCTGCTAATACACGGCCAATCAATGTTTGGATAAAAATTCTTTCCGACATCATCCCATTTCGAGGACTTACAGAAATTCCTTGGATGGTGCCACAGTCTGTTCTACGTACAATAATGTGTTGAACTACTTCAACAAGTCTGCGTGTAAGATATCCCGCATCCGATGTTCGTACAGCAGTATCTACAACTCCTTTGCGGGCTCCGTAACACGAAATGATATATTCTGTTAAAGATAGTCCTTCACGTAAATTGCTTTGAATAGGTAAATCAATCATTTGTCCTTGTGGATCTGACATTAATCCTCTCATACCTACTAATTGGTGTACTTGAGATGCATTGCCCCTAGCTCCCGAAAAGGACATCATATGGACTGGATTAAAAGGATCAGTCATCCGAAAATTAGGATTCATTTCTTGTCGCAAATATTCACTTGTAGCATACCATATCTCAATGGATTGTCTTAATTTTTCTACCGCGTGTACATTTCCATAATAATGATGTTTTTCAAAAAGAAAACTTTGTTGTTCAGCATCTTGGACTAGCCATCCCTTAGAAGGTATTGTTAAAAGATCATCAATTCCTAATGAAATGGATGTCGCAGTGGCTTGACGGAACCCCAAAGTCTTTACTTGATCCAGGATATGCGATGTATATGCCATTCCGAAGTGATCTATTAATCTACTAATAAGTCGTTTAATGACAGTTCCATCTATCACGTTATTGTGAAATACCAGATTGTCCCGTTCTGCCATAAGTACCTCCATATTCCGATGGGTGGGGTTTGACAATGGGTTTGAGTCAATGATTGGAAAACTTCCTTTTCTCGATCTTCATTCGTGTATAAATTCAGGAATTACGGTTCTAGTTAAACCGGAGGGACTCGAATTCACACTGATTTAATAGAA